TTTATTTTATATGTACATATATTAAAATTGGACTATTTATTTATTTAAATGTATTTAATTATTTTATTAAATATAAGTATGCACATACATATACACACACACATATATATATATATATGTGTGTGTGTATGTGTGTGTATGTGCATATATATATATATATATATTTATATTTAATAAATTAAAATAATTAATTTAAAATTTAAATTTAATTTATTTAAATTAAATTATATAATATAATTTAATTAATTATTAAATATATTAATTAATTTTTAATTTAAATGATTAAAGATTGCTTATAATTATATTAATTTTTAATATAATTAATAAAAAAAAAAAGAAAAAGAAGAAAATAAAATATATTAATATAAAAAAAAAAAAAAAAAAAATCTATATTTTATTTTATTTAAATAAAATAAAAAAATTTTATGATTTAAAAAATTTATTTAAAAATTTATTTTACATATAAATTTTAGTGTTAATTTTAATTATTTAAAAAATAATTAATTTATTTATGTAGTAATTTATATTAAAAATTTAAGTAATTAAGATTTAGTAATATTAAAATTAATAACTAATTTTGTGCCAGCAGTTGCGGTTAAACAAAAATTAAAATAAATTTTTTTAGAAATTAATAAATTATAAATATATATATATATATATAAATTAATAATTTAAATTTTAATTTATTAAGTAAAATTTTAATTTAATTAAAAATTATTTTTATGAAATTAATAAATTTTATTTATAAACTAGGATTAGATACCCTATTATTAAAAAATTAAATTTAATAATACTAAAATATTAGATTTTTATTGAAACTTAAATAATTTGGCGGTATTTTAGTTTATTTAGAGGAATCTGTCTAATAATTGATAATCCACGAATAAATTTACTTAATTTATTATTTTGTATATCGTTGTTAAAAAAATATTTTTGAATAATAAATAATATTTTAAAATTTTAAAATAAAATTAAATCAAATCAAGATGCAGATTATAATTAAGAATATGATGGATTACAATAAATTTATTTAAATGAAAATTGAAATGTAAAATTTAATTGAAAGTGGATTTAAATGTAATTTTTTTTTAATTTATAATAATGATTAATAATTAAAATATGTACATATTGCCCGTCGCTTCATTAAAAGTTGGAATAAGTCGTAACAAAGTAGAGGTACTGGAAAGTGTTTCTAGAAAGAACAAATTAGAGCTTGAGAAAGTATTTCATTTACATTGAAAAGAAATTAAAATTTAATTAATTTGAAGGATTAAATTAATGGGGATAAATTTAATAAAATAAATTTTAAATGAATATTTTAATGGGGGTTAAAGTATTTTTATAGAAAAAATTTATAAGTTTATAGTTAAATAGTATTGTAAAATAAATTTTAAATAATTTTAAAATTTATTAGTGAAAAAGTAGTTTTAGATTAATGTATCTTGGGTATCAGAGTTTATTGAGTTATTATTTCTAGAAAGATAATATAAAATTATGGGGGGAAAATTCTCGAATTAAAAAGAGTTAAATAATTATTTAAATTTATTGTATCAAAAATATTTTTAATAATTATTTTGAAATGAAAAGTTATTCGTTTTTTAAGATATCTAGTTTTTTTAGAAAAAAATTTAATTTTAAATTAAAATTTTTTAAATTTAATTAATTAATTTTAAAAAGAAATTTAATTTTATATTTTATGGGATAAGCTTTAAAGTAAATATTTAAAATAATTTAATAAAAAAAAATTAAAAATTTTATAATTTATATTGTTAATAAAATTTAATTTATTATAAATAATTTTTATAAAAAAAAAATTTATTACAATATTTAAATTTTTATAAAAAAATTTATTTTAATTTTTAAAATTTAATTATAATGATAAAATTAGTATATTTATTTAATAATATTATTATTTAAAGTAAAAATAATTTTAAGGAATTCGGCAAAAATTTATATTCGCCTGTTTATCAAAAACATGTCTTTTAGATTATAATTTAAAGTCTAATCTGCCCACGTCTAATCTGCCCACTGATTAAATATTAAAGGGCTGCAGTATTTTGACTGTACAAAGGTAGCATAATAATTAGTCTTTTAAATGAAGACTGGAATGAATGATTGGACGAGATATAAACTGTCTCAATATTAAAAGTTGAATTTAATTTTTTTATTAAAAAGTTAAAATTTGATTAAAAGACGAGAAGACCCTATAGAGTTTAATATTAATATTAATTAAGATTAATTTATATATTTTAAGTTAAAATTAATATTTTTATTTTGTTGGGGTGATAATAAAATTTAAAAAACTTTTATTTTTGATAAACATAAATAAATGAATTTATTGATCCAAAATTTTTGATTATAAGAAAAAATTACCTTAGGGATAACAGCGTAATTTTTTTTTTTAGTTCAAATAAGAAAAAAAGTTTGCGACCTCGATGTTGGATTAAGATATAATTTAAATGCAAAAGTTTAAAATTTTGATCTGTTCGATCATTAAAATCTTACATGATCTGAGTTCAAACCGGTGTGAGCCAGGTTGGTTTCTATCTTTAATAAATTTAAATATTTTAGTACGAAAGGATTGAATATTTGAAATAATTTTATTAGTTTGAATATTATTAAATTAAATAATTAAAACTATTTTGACAGAAAATTGTGATGGTTTTAGAAGTCATTTATATATAATTATTTATTATATAGATAGTAATGTTAATAAAAGATTTTTTTATAATTTTATTGGGGGGTTTATTATTAATTATTGGTGTTTTAATTGGTGTTGCTTTTTTGACTTTATTTGAACGTAAAATTTTAGGATATATTCAAATTCGTAAGGGCCCTAATAAATTAGGATTAATGGGAATTTTACAACCTTTTTCAGATGCAATTAAATTATTTACTAAAGAGCAAACTTATCCAATATTTTCTAATTATTTATCTTATTATTTTTCTCCTATTTTAAGATTTTTATTATCTTTAATTATTTGAATTATAATTCCTTATTATTTTAATATAATTAGTTTTAATTTAGGAATATTATTTTTTTTTAGTTGTTTAAGTTTAGGGGTTTATACTGTTATGGTAGCAGGTTGATCTTCTAATTCTAATTATGCTTTATTGGGGGGTTTACGAGCTGTAGCTCAAACTATTTCTTATGAAGTTAGATTAGTTTTAATTATAATATCTAGTATTATTATAGTTATAGATTTTAATTTAATAAAATTTTTTGACTATCAAAATTTAATTTGATTTATTTTTTTAATATTACCAATTAGAATTTGTTGGGTTTCTTCAAGTTTAGCTGAGACAAATCGTACTCCTTTTGATTTCGCAGAGGGTGAGAGAGAATTAGTTTCAGGATTTAATGTTGAATATAGAAGAGGAGGATTTGCGTTAATTTTTATAGCAGAGTATTCAAGAATTTTATTTATAAGATTATTTTTTTGTTTATTATTTTTAGGGGGCTATGATATAAGAGTATTTTTTTATTTAAAATTAGGTTTAGTATTTTTTTTATTTATGTGAGTTCGAGGAACTTTACCTCGTTATCGTTATGATAAATTAATATATTTAGCTTGAAAAAGATATTTACCTATTTCTTTAAATTTTTTAATATTTTTTATTGGTCTAAAAATTATTATATAAATATTAAAAAATATTTAGTATAAATTAATAGAATTTTTATTCTTTCTTAAGTTTTCAAAACAAATACTTTTACAAGCTCATTAATTAATTAATTGAAAATTATTTTATCTCAATATTTATTAATAATAGGATTTATAATAAAATAGGAAAAGTATATAATTGTAAATATTTGTCCAATTATAATATAAGGTGATTCTACAGGACGGGCCCCAATTCATGTTAAAATAATAATATTTATTACTATAATTCAAAATATAATTTGATTGATTGGATAAAATTGAATTCCTTGAATTTTTTTATTGAATGTAATTGGGAGAATAATTAAAATTAAAATTGATGAAATTAAAGCAATAACTCCTCCAAGTTTATTGGGGATAGAACGTAAGATTGCATAAGCAAATAAAAAATATCATTCAGGTTGGATATGAATTGGAGTTACTATAGGATTAGCTGGAATAAAATTATCTGGATCTCCTAGTAAGTATGGATTAATTAAAGTTAATATAACTATTATTATTATTATAATAATAAATCTTAAAATGTCTTTATAAGAAAAAAAAGGGTGGAATGGTAATTTATCTAAATTTCTGTTAATTCCAAGAGGATTATTAGATCCTGTTTGGTGTAAAAATAATAAGTGAATTATTACTATTATGGAAATAATAAATGGTAATAAAAAATGAAATGTATAAAATCGTGTTAAAGTTGCATTATTGACTGCAAATCCTCCTCAAATTCAATTAACAAGGGTACCCCCTAAATAGGGAATAGCAGATAATAAATTTGTGATTACAGTTGCCCCTCAGAATGATATTTGCCCCCATGGTAACACATATCCTATAAAGGCTGTAGCTATTAAAAGAAAAAGAATTATTACTCCAATTATTCAAGTATACATTAAATTAAAGGATTCATAATAAATTCCTCGACCAATATGAAAATAAATGCATAAGAAAAAAAATGAAGCTCCATTAGCATGTAATCTTCGAATTAATCAACCATAATTTACATTTCGGCAAATATAGTTTACTCTATAAAAAGCTATTTCAATGTTTGCTGTATAATACATAGTTAAAAATAATCCAGTTAAAATTTGAATAATTAAACATAAACCTAATAAAGAACCTAAATTTCATCATAGCGAGATATTCGTGGGTGTAGGTAAGTCAATTAATGAAGAATTAATAATTTTGATTACAGGGTGAATTTTTCGTAAAGGTTTAAAATTAATTATCATTTGTTTAGAAATTAGAACGAATAGGCCCATAAGAAATATTGGTAATTTTTACTACAGAAATTAAAGTAATGAATAAATAAATAATTATTATTATTATTATTAAAAATGTTTGTGAATTATATAATTTAGTTAAATTTAATTTATTTTCATTGTTAATAAAAATAAATATATTAAAATAAATTTCCATATCTGAATTAAAATAAAAATTTATATATTTTAAATTATTTATTTTAATTATTCTGATAATAAAAATAAATTCTAATATAATAAAGAATATAATCTTTATTTTAAGATTAATTTTAAATATTTCATTTGATGCAATTCTAGACACATAAATAAATAAAACTAATAATCCTCCAAGAAAAGTAAGGAAAAGAATATAAGAGAATCAATAAGTTTTAATTATTATTCCTGAAATAAGACAAACTAATAAAGTTTGCCTTAAAATAAATAATCCTATAGAAAGGGGATGTGATAAAAAATATATAAATAATGTAAGTCTTATAATTATAGAAGAAAATAATATTTTTAAAATAACAAAGAATATTTTAAATAAAATAATAATTTTGGAGATTATTGATAAAGATAATTCTTTTTCTTTGAAGTTTTTAAAGAAAATTCTTATTTTTGATTTACAAGACCAAGGTTTTTTTAAACTATAAAAACAAATGTTAATAATAACATTTTATATTATTTTATTTATATTTATTATTGGGAATATAATTTTTGTTTCTTCAAAAAAAACATTTATTAATTGTTTTTTTAAGGGTAGAAATTATTGTTTTAAGTATTTTTTTTTTTTTGTTAATAATATTAAGATATTTGGAAAATGAGTTATATTTTTTAATAGTATTTTTAGTATTTTCAGTTTGTGAGGGGGCATTAGGCCTTTCAATTTTAGTTTCAATAATTCGAACACATGGCAATGATTATTTTCAAAGTTTAAATTTATTTAAATGATAAAAATTTTATTAAGTTTAAGATTTTTAATGCCTTTATGTTTAATAAAAAATATATTTTGATTGGTTCAAATAATAATATTTATAATTATATTTTTTTTTATAAATTTAAGAGTAAATTTATTTGTATTTTCTAATTTAAGGTATTTTATAGGATTTGATTTAATTTCTTATGGATTAATTTTACTGAGAATTTGAATTTGTATTTTAATGATTATGGCTAGAGAAAATTTAAATAAAATAAAATATTATGAGAATTTTTTTCTTTTAAATGTAATTTTTATGCTTATTATACTTTATTTGACTTTCTCTACAGTAAATATTTTTATATTTTATCTATTTTTTGAGGGTAGGCTAATTCCAACTTTATTATTAATTATTGGATGGGGGTATCAACCTGAGCGTATTCAAGCTGGTATTTATTTATTATTTTATACTTTATTTGCTTCTTTACCTTTATTATTAGGAATTTTTTATTTATTCAATGAATTAAATACTATGATATTTTATTTTTTAAAATTTAAAAATATAAATTTATTTATTTTATATATTTCTTTAATTATTGCTTTTTTAGTAAAAATACCAATATATTTTGTTCATCTTTGATTGCCAAAAGCCCATGTTGAGGCTCCTATTTCTGGGTCGATAATTTTAGCTGGAATTATACTAAAATTAGGGGGATATGGTCTTTTACGAATTTTTATTATTTTATTAGGAATAGGATCAAAATTAAACTATATTTGAATTATTATTAGCTTAGTTGGAGGATTTTTTATTAGACTAAAATGTTTTTGTCAGGTAGATATTAAATCTTTAATTGCTTATTCTTCTGTTGCTCACATAAGATTAGTTATTGGGGGAATTATAACTTTAAATTATTGAGGGTTTATAGGAGCTTATATTTTAATAATTGGTCATGGGCTATGTTCTTCTGGAATATTTTGCTTAGCTAATATTAATTATGAGCGACTTCATAGACGAAGAATATTTATTAATAAGGGGATAATAAATTTTATGCCTGCAATAAGATTATGATGATTTTTATTATTGTCTTCAAATATAGCAGCTCCTCCTTCATTAAATTTAATAGGTGAGATTAGATTGATTAATAGGTTGGTAAGATGATCTTGATTAACAATAATAATAATAATAATAATTTCTTTTTTTAGTGCAGGCTATAGTTTATATCTATATTCTTTTACTCAACATGGAAAATATAATTTAGGTATTTATAGGTTTTATACAGGAGTATCTCGAGAATATTTAATATTAATTTTACATTGGTTACCCCTTAATATTTTAGTTTTAAAAATTGATTATAGTATATATTATGATTTTTCTTAAATAATTTAAAAAAAATATTGATTTGTGGTATCAAAAATATGAACCTTTCCTTTTAAGTTATTTTTAAATATAAAATTTGTTATGTTAGATTTTTTTTTTTATTTTTTTTTATGTTAATTAATTTTTTTTTTTTTTTATTGTTTTTAATAAATAATATAGTATTATTTTTAGAGTGGGAGATAATTTCTTTTAATTGTAAATCTATTGTTATATCTATTTTATTAGATTGAATATCCTTATTATTTATAATATTTGTATTTTTAATTTCTTCAGTTGTTATTTATTATAGAGAAAGATATATAAGTTCTGAGTTTACTTTGAATCGTTTTATTATTTTAGTATTATTATTTGTCTTTTCTATAATTTTATTAATTATTAGTCCTAATATAATTAGAATTTTTTTAGGTTGGGATGGTTTAGGTTTAGTTTCTTATTGTTTAGTAATTTATTATCATAATTTTAAATCCTTTAATGCTGGTATATTGACAGTATTATCTAATCGTATTGGAGATATTTTTATTTTGATAGTTATTGCTTGAATATTTAATTATGGAAGTTGAAATTATATTTTTTATTTAGAATTTATAACAATAGATTTTTCTATGATATTAATTAGAATTATAATTATTTTAGCTGCTATAACTAAAAGTGCTCAAATTCCTTTTAGATCTTGATTACCAGCTGCTATAGCAGCTCCTACTCCTGTTTCTTCATTGGTACATTCTTCAACGTTAGTTACTGCTGGGGTTTATTTATTAATTCGATTTAATTTATTATTAGTGAATATATTTTTTATTAAAATTTTATTATTATTATCTAGTTTAACTATATTTATAGCTGGTATTTCTGCAAATTATGAGTTTGACCTGAAAAAAATTATTGCTTTATCTACATTAAGTCAATTAGGGTTAATAATAAGAATTTTAGGGATAGGAATGTCTGATTTAGCATTTTTTCATTTATTAACTCATGCTATATTTAAAGCTTTATTATTTATATGTGCGGGAATAATTATTCATATAATAAATAATATTCAAGATATTCGTTTTATAGGGGGTATTAGATTTTATTTACCTTTAACATCTTTATGCTTAAATATTTCAAATTTAGCTTTATGTGGTATTCCTTTTTTAGCTGGATTTTATTCTAAAGATTTAATTTTAGAGATAGTAAGTATAAGAAATTTGAATATATTTATTTTTATAATATATTATATTTCTACAGGATTAACTATATTTTATACTATACGTTTATTAATATATTTAATAATTAATGATTATAATTTAATAAGAATTTATAATTTATTTGACGAAGATTATGTTATATTAAATAGTATATTTTTATTATTATTTATAAGATTAATAAGAGGGAGATTTTTAAGATGGATAATTTTTTCTTATCCTTATATAATTTATTTACCTATTAATATAAAATTAATAGTTATTTATGTTAGATTAATTGGTTTATTAATAGGTTATTTAATTAGAAATATGAATTTTTATTCTTTAAATAAATTTTTATCTACTTACAGTGTAAGTAGATTTTTATGTTTAATATGATTTTTACCTAATTTATCAACTTATGGGATTATTTATAATTTTTTAAATTTAGGTCGTAATTTAAATAAAATAAATGATATAGGTTGAATTGAACTATATAGTGGTCAAGGTATTTTTTTAATTTTGAAAAATAATACTATTTTTTATAATTTTTTACATATTAATAATTTTAAAATTTATTTATTTAGATTTGTTTCATGAATTATTATAATATTATTGTTATTTTTAATATTAATTTAATTAATTTAAATAGCTTATATTTTAGAGCATAATATTGAAGATATTGAGGAGATTATTTAAATCTTTAAATAAGAAATATAAAGATTAAAGTTAAGCTTCTATCATAATTTTTAGTGGTTAAATTCCGTTAATATTTCTATTTATATAGTTTATTAAAACATTACATTTTCATTGTAAAAATAAAATTTTAATTTTTATGAGTATTAAATTTAATATTTAATTGGAATATTATTCAATTTTATCATTAACAGTGATATACCTCTATTTGGTTTCAATTAATAATAAATCAATCATATTTAAATAAAAATTAATAAATATTATTTATAAATAAGGAGTAATAAAACTCTTTCTTTTAAGTCGAAATTAAATGCATAATTGCTTCTTATTTAAGATAAATTAATTTTAATATTTTTTGATTGCAAATCAAATGTTTTTTTTTTAAACTATAATCCTGTAAATTATTTAGATCATTCTAGTATATTCTGATTTCATTCATGATAAAGTCCTATTAAAAGAATTAATAAAAAAAAAATTCTAGTTTTTGTTCAAATTATAAAATTTGTTAATTTAAATGATATGATTATAGGTAAAATTAATACGATTTCTACATCAAAAATTAAAAAAATTATTGTAATTAAAAAAAAATGTAATGAAAATGGAATTCGAGCTAAAGATTTAGGGTCAAATCCGCACTCAAATGGAGAGCATTTTTCTCGGTCTGAAAAAGATTTTTTTGATAAAATAATTGAAATTATTATTAAAATATTAGAAATAATAATAATAATAATTGAAATTAATCTAATAATTATAATTATTTATATTAAATAATTTTATTTAAACTTTTTGATTGGAAATCAAATATACTAATTATATTATATAAATAATTAATTTCCCCACCAATAAATTGAAATATAGAGGAATAGTCATACCACATCAACAAAATGTCAATATCAAGCTGCTGCTTCAAATCCAAAATGATGATTTTTTGAAAAATGGTTATTTAAGTGGCGTAATAAGCACACTAATAAAAAAATAGTTCCAATTATTACATGAAGACCATGAAATCCTGTAGCTATAAAAAATGTTGATCCATAAATACTATCGGCAATTGAAAATGGAGCTTCAATATATTCATAAGCTTGAAGAATAGTAAAATAAATTCCTAAAATAATTGTTAAAAAAAGACTTTGAGTTATTTGTGAGTGGTTATTTTCAATGAGAGAGTGATGGGCTCAAGTTACAGTTACTCCTGAAGTAATTAAAATAATAGTATTAAGAAGAGGAATTTGTAAAGGATTAAATGGAGTGATTCTTATGGGGGGCCATATAGATCCAATTTCAATATTAGGTGATAAACTTCTATGAAAAAATGCTCAGAAAAATGAAATAAAAAAAAATACTTCGGAGATAATAAATAAAATTATTCCTCACCGTAAACCATTTAATACTAAAATGGTATGCTTACCTTGAAGTGTTCTTTCTCGGGAGATATCTCGTCATCATTGATATATTGTTAGTAAAGTAATTATATATCCAATAATTAATAAATTTAAGTTAAAATTATGGAATCATTTTATTAATCCTGTAGTTAATGTTATAACACCAATAGCCCCAGTTAAAGGTCATGGGCTATAATCTACTAAATGATAGGGGTGATTATGAGTTGACATTAATTAACTTCTCTAGAGTAAAGAGTTCTTAAAATAGCAAATACATATGATTGAATAATAGATACAGCAGATTCTAAAATTAATAAAAGAATTTGAATAAAAATTAAAATTATAATAAAATAATTAGCGATAATATTTCTTGTATTTCTTAATAAAGTTATTAATAAATGTCCTGCAATTATGTTAGCAGTGAGTCGAACAGCTAATGTTCCTGGTCGAATGATATTTCTAATTGTTTCGATTATTACTATAAAAGGTATTAGAATATTAGGAGTTCCTTGGGGAATTATGTGTGAAAATATGTGTTGTGAATTATTAATTCATCCAAATAATATAAATCTAATTCATAATGGTAGTGAAATTGAGAGTGAAAAATTTAAATGACTAGTTCTAGTGAAAATATAAGGAAATAGTCCTAAAAAATTATTAAATAAAATAAAATAAAATAATGAGATAAAAATAAATGTAGATCCATTTGAGTTAGTATTTTTTAAAAGGGTTTTAAATTCTTTATGAAGTTTATTTAAAATAAAATTTCAAATTAATGAATGACGGTTTGGGGTTAATCAAAACGATAGGGGGATGAATATTAATCCAATTAATGTTCTTAATCAATTAAAGGAAATATTTATTAAATTAGTAGAAGGATCAAAAATGGAAAAAAGATTATTTATCATTTTCAATGAGTTACAATATTTTTAAAGTGGTCAAATGATTTACAATTAAAATTATTAATTTTTAAATTGAAAATATAATAATTTATAATATTAAATATTAAAAAAATAATAATAAAAAATAATAGTGATATTATTCAATTAATAGGTATTATTTGTGGTATAAAAGAATATTACATAGTAATAATTTAAATTTGACATATTTATGTTATAAATTAACTAATTCTTTCATTAAAAGTAGTTGCTAATTTACTATAAAATGGTTTAAGAGACCAATACTTGCTTTCAGACATTTAATGAAGAATAATTGTTAATTCAATTAATAAAGTTTTTAATTGAAATTGATTCGATTATAATTGGTATAAATCTATGATTTGCCCCACAAATTTCTGAGCATTGTCCATAATAAATTCCTGGTCGATTTATAAAAAAATTTGTTTGATTAAGACGACCGGGGTTAGCATCAATTTTTACGCCTAAAGTAGGAATTGTTCATGAGTGAATTACGTCTGAAGCTGTTACTATAATTCGAATTTGATTATTTATGGGTAAAATAATTCGATTATCTACATCTAAAAGTCGAAAATTATTTATTAAAAATTCATTATTATTTGTTATATAAGAATCAAATTGAATATTTTTAAAATCTGAATATTCATAGCTTCAGTATCATTGATGTCCAATAGATTTTAAAGTGATTAAAGGATTGTTAATTTCATCTAATAAATATAGTAAACTCAAAGAAGGTAAGGCAATAAAAATTAAAGTAATTGCTGGTAAAATAGTTCAAATTAATTCAATTATTTGTCCTTCTAATAAAAATCGATTAATATATTTATTAAATAATAATCTTGATATTAAGTATCCCACTAAAATTGTAATTATGATTAAAATAATTAAGGTATGATCATGAAAAAAAATAATTTGTTCTATTAAAGGTGAAGCTCCATTTTGTAAATTAAGATTAGATCATGTTGCCATTTCTAAAAAAAGGATATTCCTTTATAAATGGGGTTTAAATCCATTACATATAATCTGCCATATTAGAAGAAATTACTTAAAATAGGTAGTTCATTATATGAATGTTCTGCTGGGGGAAGATTTTGGTATCATTCAATTGAAGATGATAAATTTAATGAAAATAAAGTAATTCGTTGATTAATTATAGATTCTCAGATAATAATTAATATTAATATAACAGCAATTAAGGAGATATAGGATCCGAGAGATGAGATAATATTTCAAGAAGTATAATAGTCTGGATAATCAGAATATCGTCGTGGTATTCCAGCTAATCCTAAAAAATGTTGGGGGAAAAAAGTTAAATTAACTCCAATAAATATAATAATAAATTGAATTTTTAATATAAATGGATTTATATTTAATCCAGTAAATAAAGGATATCAGTGAATAAATCCTCCTATAATAGCAAATACAGCTCCCATAGATAAAACATAATGAAAGTGAGCTACTACATAGTAAGTATCATGTAATGTTACATCAATTGAAGAATTTGATAGAATAACTCCAGTTAATCCTCCTACAGTGAATAAAAAAACAAATCCTAATCTTCATAATATAGAAGGTCTATAATTAATTTGAGTTCCATGAAGAGTTGCTAATCATCTGAAAATTTTAATTCCGGTTGGTACTGCAATAATTATAGTTGCAGATGTAAAATATGCTCGGGTATCAATATCTATTCCTACAGTGAATATATGATGAGCTCATACTACAAATCCTAATAGTCCAATTGCTATTATAGCATAAATTATTCCTAAACACCCAAAAGTTTCTTTTTTTCCTCTTTCTTGGGAAATAATATGAGAAATTATACCAAATCCTGGTAAAATTAAAATATAAACTTCAGGATGGCCAAAAAATCAAAATAAATGTTGGTAGAGAATTGGATCTCCTCCTCCTGCAGGATCAAAAAAAGAAGTATTTAAGTTACGATCAGTTAAAAGTATGGTAATAGCGCCTGCTAATACAGGTAAAGAAAGTAATAATAAAAGGGCAGTAATTCCTACTGATCAAACAAATAAAGGTATTTGATCAAAGTTTATTCTTTGAGGTCGTATATTAATAATAGTGGTAATAAAATTAACAGCTCCTAAAATTGAGGAAATTCCCGCTAAATGTAGTGAAAAGATAGCTAAATCTACTGATCTGCCTCTATGAGCAATATTAGAGGATAAGGGAGGGTAAACAGTTCATCCAGTCCCAGCTCCTGTTTCTACAATTCTTCTTGAAATTAATAAAGTTAATGAGGGGGGTAACAGTCAGAATCTTATATTATTTATTCGTGGGAAGGCTATATCAGGGGCTCCTAATATTAAGGGGACTAATCAATTACCAAATCCTCCAATTATAATTGGTATAACTATAAAAAAAATTATAATAAAAGCATGAGCAGTTACAATTGTATTGTAAATTTGATCATCTCCAATTAATGATCCAGGATTACCCAATTCTGCTCGAATTAATAATCTAAGAGATGTTCCTACTATTCCTGATCAAATTCCAAAAATAAAATATAATGTTCCAATATCTTTATGATTTTTTGTTGAGTATAGTCATTTTCGCTAAAAAAATAATAAAAGGGCCGAGGTTTAAAGCGGAAAATTGTACAATTTATTACCGGGGGATTCCCTTTTATTAATTTTTATAGCCAATAAATGATTTAAAATTGCAAATTTTAAGGAAAAAATTTTAATTTATTAAGGCTTAAAAAAAGTTTTCTTTAAAAATAATTTTGAAAACTATTAATTTTATTTAACTTAAACCCTTAATAAAAAAAAAAAGTTCTTACCATATTTCCTAAAATTGAAATAAAATTAAGTAAATTTAAAAAGCAAGTTCTTAAATTATTTTTAAATAAAATTTTGAATCATTTTAATTTTAAATGATTAAATATAAGAGAAGATAAAATAATGCGTAAATAAAAAAATAATAAAATTAATCTTATTATAATAAAAATAAAATTAACAATAAAAAAATTATTTATTATGAAAAAATTAATGACTATTCATTTTGGAAAAAATCCAATAAAAGGAGGTAATCCCCCTAATGATAAAAAATTAATTATTAAAAAAATTTTTAATAGGGGAGTTGTATTAAAAATAAATATTTGGTTAATAAAAAATAAATTAAATTTATTAAATATTAAACATATAATTCTAATTAAAAAAGAATATATAAAAAAATATAATATTCATATTTTTTCTCTGATTATAATAGTTGCAAGCATTCATCCAATATTATGAACAGAAGAAAAAGCTATTATTTTGCGTAATGATGTTTGATTTAATCCTCTTAATGCTCCAATAATTCTATTAATAATCATAATTAAAATTATAAAATTTTTGTTAAAATAATATGACAATAAAATTATGGGGGAAATTTTTTGTCATGTTATTAAAATAAAAGCATTAAATCAAGATAATCCTTCAATAATATTAGGAAATCAAAAATGAAAGGGAGCAGCTCCCATTTTTAAAAATAAAGTTATATTAATTGTAATTGAAATAAAATTATTTAAATGAAAAGAAGATTTTAATAATAATATTTTTAATAAAATTATAAATAGAAAATTTATAGATGCAATAGATTGAGATAAAAAATATTTTAGGGAAGCTTCTGTTGATATAGTATTATTTGAATTAGAAATTAGGGGGATAAATCTAATTAAATTAATTTCTAAACCTATTCAGCATCCAAATCAAGAATTTGATGAAATTGAAATTAAAGTTCTAAAAAATAAAATAAATATAAAAAATATTTTATTAGAATTATATGTAAAATAAATTTAAAATAAGAAGTAATTTCTAAAATTATATTTTAATTATAATTAAATATTATATTTTAGTGTAAGAAGCACAATAATTTTTGATGTTATTAGATATAGTTTGACTCTATAAAATATAATTAATAAAGGTAAATTAATTTACTTAATTTACTCTATCAGAGTAATCCTTTAATCAGGCACTTTATTTAAAAAAAAGAATTTCTTTATGGTTGGGGTATGAACCCAAAAGCTTAACTTAGCTTATTTTTAA